TTCCATTATCAGAAACAGAATTTCCAAAAAGTTGGTTGACAGATGGTATTCAGATAAAAATACTGTTTCCTTTCTGTCTGAAACCTTGGCGCAAATCAAAACCACGATCCTCTCAGAAAGATCTAACGAAAAAGAAAAAAGATGATTTTTGTTTTTTAACAATTTGGGGAATGGAAGCGGAACTTCCTTTTGGTCCGCCCCGAAAACGTCCTTCTTTTTTTAAACCCATTTTTAAGGAATTAAAAAAACAAATAGCAAAAGGTAAAAAGAAGTATTTTCGAGTTCTAACGGTTTTCAAAGAAAAAACAAAATTACTTCGAAACGTTTCAAAAGAACTAAAAAAATGGGTTATCGGAGGTGTTTTTTTTATAAAAAAAATAACAAAAGAACTTTCAAAAGTAAATCCAATTCTATTGTTTAGATTAAGAGAAGTATATAAATCAAGCGAACTTAAAGATGAAAAAGATTCTAGGATAAACAATCAGATAATTCACGAATCATTTAGTCAAATTGCATCTCGGAGTTGGACAAATTCCCCGTTGATAGAAAAAAAAACGAAGGATCTCACTGATAGAATAAGTACAATCCGAAATAAAATAGAAAGAATCTCAAAAGAGAAAAAAAAAGTAACTCCAAGAATAAATAATCTTAGTCCTAAGAAAACAAGTTCTAATGCTAAAAGATTTGAAAAATGGCAAATATTAAAAAGAAGAAATGCTCGATTAATCTGTAAACTACCCTCCTTTTTAAAAATTTTCATTGAAAAAATCTACACAGATACATTTTTATGTACCATTAATATTCCCAGAATAAATACAGAACTTTTTACTAAATTAACAAAAAAAATTATTGCTAAATCGATTTCCAATAATGAACGAAAACAAGCAAAAATTAATAAAAAAAAGAAAACCCCAATTTCGTTTATTTCAGCTATACAAAAGCCACTTGATAAGATTAGTAATATTAAAATTAAAGAAAATTCACGTATTTTTGATGACTTATCCTACATGTCACAAGCCTATGTATTTTACAAATTATCACAAATCAAAATTAGTAACTCAGTAAGATCTGTTGTTCAATATCAAAGAATACCCCCCTTTCTTAAGCCTAAAATAAAAGATTCTTTTGAAAGACAAGGAGTGGTTAATTTGAAATTAGCAAATAAGAAACTTCCAGGCTATGAAACGAATCAATGGAAAAACTGGTTAAAGGGGCATTTTCAATATCATTTATCTCAGATCAGATGGTCAAGATTAATACCAGAAAAAAGGCGAACTTTAGTTCGCCAGCGCTGTATAGCTAAAAAGGAAAATTTAAGCAAGGGGCATTCATATGAAAAAAACCTATTAGTTGGTTCCAAAAAACAATCTGAAGTAGATTTATTATCTAATGAAAAAAATAATTTTCGAAAATCCTATAAATCCTATAGATATAATCTTTTATCATATAAATTTATTAATTATGAAAATAAAACGGAATGCTTTTTTTATAGACCTCCCTTTGAAGGAAATAAGAACCAAGAAATTTCTTATACTTATAACAAGACCAAAAAAGCCCTTTTTGATATACGGAGGAACATCCATATTCAAAATGATCTAGGGCAGGTTGATATTCCATATATGGAAAAACCGGCTGATAGAAAATATTTTGATTGGAAAATTTTCAATTTTTATCTTAGACAAAAAGTGGATATTGAGGCCTGGATCATAATTGATACCAATAGGAATCAAAATGCTCAAATTCGTACTAACAACTCTCAAATAATTTCTAAAAAAGATATTTTTTATCTTATGATTCCAGAAAGCAATTCACTAAACTCTCACAAGGGGTTTTTTGATTGGATGGGAATGAATGAAAAAATACTAAAGCGCCCTATATCGAATCTGGGATTTTGGCTCTTCCCAGAATTTGTGTTACTTTATAAGGCATATAAAATGAAACCTTGGTTTATACCAAGCAAATTACTTCTTTTAAATAGTAGTAAAAATAAAAAGATTAATGAAAAGAAAAAGAGAAATTTGTTGATAGCATTGAATAAAAAGCATCGAAATGAAGAAGAACCCATAAGCCAAGGAGATCGCGAATCCGTTCTCTCACAACAAAAAGATATTGAAGAAAAGTATGCAAGCTCGGACATGCAAAAGGAGAAAAATAAAAAACAATACAAAAGAAATACAGAAGCAGAACTAGATTTCTTCCTGAAACGTTATTTGCTTTTTCAATTGAGATGGGACGCAACTTTGAATCAAAGAATGATCAATAATATCAAGGTCTACTGTCTCCTGCTTAGACTGATAGATCCAAGAAAAATTACTATATCCTCCATTCAAAAGAGAGAAATTTATTTGGATATAATGTTGATTCAAAATAATTTAACTCTCTCAGAATTGATGAAAAAAGGAGTATTGATCGTAGAACCACTTCGTTTGGCTGGCAAAAAAGATGGACAATTTATTATGTACCAAACCATAGGTATTTCATTGCTTCATAAGAGTAAGCATCAAATTAATCAAAAATATCAAGAGCAAAGATATGTTTCTAAGAAAAATTTTGATGAAACTATTTTACCACATCAAAGAATAACCGAAAATAGAGACAAAAATAATTTTGATTTACTTGTTCCGGAAAATATTTTATCGTTTAAACGTCGTAGAAAAGTTAGAATTCTAATTTGTTTCGGTTCAAAGAATAGAAATTATATAGATAGAAATCCAGTATTTTGGAATGAAAAGAACGTAACAAAAAGCAGCCGAGTTTCACATGACAATACCCATCTCGATAGAGAAAAAAATGAATTAATGAAATTAAAGCTTTTTCTTTGGCCTAATTATCGATTAGAAGATTTAGCTTGTATGAATCGTTATTGTTTTGATACCAACAATGGCAGTCGTTTTAGTATGTTAAGAATATACCTGTATCCGCGATTGAAATTCTGTGACTAAGACACTATTTCTATATACCCTATATATAATTATAGGGTATATGAAATTAAACAAATATCCTGATCACGTGCTTTTCTCGTCTCACATCTCATTCTAGTATCTAATATAAAATGACTATGAATAAAATCTTAATTAGATCTCGAAATGAATTAACAGAAGCTTCTGAATTTGAGGTCTTCGATGCGAAAATGTACCGATTTTTTTCTATTCCTATCTAAATCGAATTTCAAATTCGATTGGTTGGTTTCAATTCAGAAAATTAGGAGTTATTTGGATTAAATTATTGTATATCCCACAGAGAAATTAATAGCATTATTATTACTGATCGGTAAAAGTCATATCTGTACAAGGAAAAAGGGGCATTTTGTTATGGTAAAAAATTCAGTCATTTCGATTATTTCTCAAAAAGAAAACGAAGAAAATAAAGGGTCTGTTGAATTTCAAATATTCAGTTTCACCACTAAGATAAGGAGGCTTACTTCACATTTGGAGTTGCACAAAAAAGACTTTTCATCTCAGAGAGGTTTGCGCAAAATTTTGGGAAAACGTCAACGACTACTAGCCTATTTGTCAAAAAGAAGTAGAGGACGCTATAAAGAATTAATTAATGAGTTGGATATTCGAGAAATAAAAACCCGTTAATTTGAAGCATGATACCATTTGATGAGTTTAGTCGTTTAAATTTTAATGAACTTCTTTTTACTTTCAGAAATGCATGGAAGACTGACTCGGGAAAAACTTATGATTACACCAATTACAAGAAACGACCTCATGATAGTGAATATGGGTCCTCACCACCCATCAATGCATGGTGTTCTTCGACTGATCGTTACTCTCGATGGTGAAGATGTTATTGACTGTGACCCTATATTGGGTTATTTACATAGAGGAATGGAGAAAATTGCGGAAAATCGAACAATTATACAATATTTGCCTTATGTAACACGTTGGGATTATTTAGCTACCATGTTTACAGAAGCAATAACCGTAAATGGACCTGAACAGCTAGGAAATATTCAAGTACCTAAAAGGGCTAGCTATATTAGAGCTATTATGCTGGAGTTGAGTCGTATCGCTTCCCATTTGTTATGGCTTGGCCCTTTTATGGCAGATATTGGAGCACAGACACCCTTTTTCTATATTTTTCGAGAACGAGAATTGATATATGACCTATTCGAAGCTGCTACCGGTATGCGCATGATGCATAATTATTTTCGTATCGGAGGGGTCGCTGCTGATTTACCTTATGGCTGGATAGATAAATGTTTGGATTTTTGCGATTATTTTTTAACTGGGGTTGCTGAATATCAAAAGCTTATTACACGAAATCCTATTTTTTTAGAACGAGTTGAAGGCGTAGGTATTATTGGCGGAGAAGAAGCCCTAAATTGGGGTTTATCGGGGCCAATGCTACGAGCTTCCGGAATACAGTGGGATCTTCGTAAAGTTGATCGTTATGAGTGTTATGGCGAATTTGACTGGGAAATTAAATGGCAAAAAGAAGGGGATTCATTAGCTCGTTATTTAGTACGAATCAGTGAAATGACAGAATCCATAAAAATAATCCAACAAGCCTTGGAAGGAATTCCAGGGGGGCCCTATGAGAATTTAGAAAGCCGGCGCTTTGATATTGATAGACTAAAAGACCCTGAATGGAATGATTTTGAATATCGATTTATTAGTAAAAAGCCTTCTCCCACTTTTGAATTGTCCAAGCAAGAACTTTATGTAAGAGTTGAAGCACCAAAAGGAGAATTGGGAATTTTTCTGATCGGAGATCAGAGTGTTTTTCCTTGGAGATGGAAAATCCGACCGCCGGGGTTTATCAACTTGCAAATTCTTCCGCAGTTAGTTAAAAGAATGAAATTGGCTGATATTATGACGATACTAGGTAGTATAGATATCATTATGGGAGAAGTTGATCGTTGAAATGATAATTGATATAACAGAAATAGAAGCTATCCATTCGTTTTCCAGATTGGAATCCTTAAAAGAAGCTTATGGGATCATATGGATGCTTGTCCCTATTTTAATTCTTGTATTAGGAATCACACTGGGTGTTCTAGTAATTGTTTGGTTAGAAAGAGAAATATCTGCAGGGATACAGCAACGTATTGGACCCGAATACGCGGGGCCTTTGGGAATTCTTCAACCTTTAGCCGATGGTACAAAACTACTTTTCAAAGAAAATCTTCTTCCATCTAGAGGAGATACTCGTTTATTCAGTATTGGTCCAGCCATAGCAGTCATATCCATTTTACTAAGTTATTCAATAATTCCTTTGAGCTATCGTTTTATTCTAGCTGATCTTAGTATTGGTGTTTTTTTATGGATCGCCATTTCAAGTCTTGCTCCCGTTGGATTGCTTATGTCAGGATATGGATCAAATAATAAATATTCTTTTTTAGGTGGATTAAGGGCTGCTGCTCAATCAATTAGTTATGAAATACCATTAACTCTATGTGTATTATCAATATCTCTACGTGTGATTCGGTGAGACATAAAAATTCCCCCATTTCTTTGCTTTCTAACAAGAAAGTCAAATGATTTGAATATGTATTTTTTTTATTCATAATTGGGTTGATGAATTAAACCAGTATAGTTATATGAGTGAAATAAAACGACTTTAAAATTTGCTGTTAAAAGAATGAAATCTCATTTCCTATGTACAAGAATTAAGTGAAAGTAAACATAAGCAGTCAAGGCTGTTTACCCCAAGATTGGCTGATTAGTCATCATGGCTTGAAGCGGGTTTAAAAGATCAATTGTATGGGTTTTTTCTATACTATAATAGATGTATTATCCTAATGAAAGATTCAAAAAAACGAGTGGATGGTTAGTAAGACCAAGATACACAAAGGATTAGTAATGGAGATTTTGAAAATTATCCAATAGGATATTTTTTTATAGAAAAATAATTCGAATTGGGGCTTTAAGTTGGTAGAAATTCTTAAGAAGTACTCCCCATGATTTCGACCCAGAGTATGTTCCTGTCCACCGATTAAGTAAATAACTATCAAAACGAAGAAATCTTTTACTTTTGATAATGGGGATAATGCTTCTTTTCTGAGAAAGGAGAATAGGAATAAAAAATTCTTGTTATGTAATGCCTAAATTTATTTTCGTAATCGAAAATGAGAAGTTGAAATATCAAATATCTATGCGATATTCCTCTAAAAAGTATTTTTTTCATTCAAGGCTAAAGTTTTTAATCAACAAAGAAAAATGAAAATTCTTAAAATATGAGATCAATTCAGAAGCACTTTTTATTATATTCTAATTATAAATCTAGCAGACAGAATTCCATTAGTCTAATTCTAGGCCTTAGGATAAGAGTTTTATTCTCTATAGATCCTACAAACACATCAACAAACACATCAAGATAAATAATGTTGAAAGTTTCTTAGATTTATTTGTGACCTATGAGGAGCCGTATGAGGTGAAAATCTCATGTACGGTTCTGTAATAGCGATGAAAGCAGTGATGTTATTGTCGACTATGATTATCTAACAGTTTAAGTACAGTTGATATAGTTGAAACACAATCCAAATATGGTTTTTGGGGATGGAATTTGTGGCGTCAACCTATAGGGTTTATCATTTTTCTAATTTCTTCTCTAGCCGAGTGTGAGAGATTGCCTTTTGATTTACCAGAAGCAGAAGAAGAATTAGTAGCTGGTTATCAAACCGAATATTCGGGTATCAAATTTGGCTTATTTTATGTTGCTTCATATCTAAATCTACTAATTTCCTCATTATTTGTAACAGTTCTTTACTTGGGGGGGTGGAATCTTTCTATTCCAAATATATTTGGTCCTGAGTTATTTGACATAAATAAAAGAGGGAAGGTTTTTGGAACAATAATCAGTATCTTTATTACACTGGCTAAAACTTATTTGTTCTTATTCATTTCTATTGCAACAAGATGGACTTTACCAAGGCTGAGAATGGACCAACTATTAAATCTTGGATGGAAATTTCTTTTACCTATTTCTTTAGGTAATCTATTATTAACGACTTCGTTCGAACTTCTTTCACTGTAAAGGAATAGAATATTCTATTCTTCATAACTTGTCTCAAACAAGAGAAAGAAACGAGTCAAAATTTTTATGGATATTCCGACATGTTCCCTATGCTAACTCGGTTCTTGAACTCTGGTCAACAAACAACACGAGCTGCCAGGTACATTGGTCAAGGTTTCGTGATTACCTTGTCCCACTCGAATCGTTTACCTGTAACTATTCAATACCCCTACGAAAAATTGATTACAGCAGAACGTTTCCGAGGCCGAATCCACTTTGAATTTGATAAATGCATTGCTTGTGAAGTATGTGTTCGTGTATGTCCTATAGATCTACCCGTTGTAGATTGGAAATTGCAAACGGATATTCGAAAGAAACGATTACTTAATTACAGTATTGATTTTGGAATTTGTATATTTTGTGGTAATTGTGTTGAGTATTGTCCAACAAATTGTTTATCAATGTCCGAAGAATATGAGCTCTCCACTTATAATCGTCATGAATTGAATTATAATCAAATTGCTTTAGGCCGGTTACCGGTATCAATAATTGAAGATTACACAATTCGAACAATTTCTTCGAATTTACCTCAACTCAACAACGTATAAAACTCTCGATTCAAAAAAATCGTTTTTGGTTTTTTTGGAGTTAAAGAAATGAGGTTTTTGCTTGGTCAATACAAAAGAACGATTGGTTGGTGAGGGTTGTGGCTTTATTTTTATTTAAAATAAAATGAGTTTCTATTCGAATAATGTAATGATTTAATAATATAAAATATAAAGAGAAAGTTTTAACCTTTGCTTTCGAAACTAAATAAAAGCAGTCCTGTATTTACATCAATCCAAATCTTTCCCATTCATTCAAATTAAATTTAATTAAGAAGTATGTTAAAATAAACAAAAAAGATAACTTCTTTTTTCCTGGTCAGGTCAACAAAGACATGAAATATTTCGATTTTTTTTATAAAATCAAATGGATTTACCCGGACCAATACATGATTTTCTTTTAGTCTTTCTAGGATCGGGTCTTATATTAGGAAGTCTGGCAGTAGTATTACTTCCGAATCCAATTTATTCGGCCTTTTCGTTGGGATTGGTTCTTTTTTGTATATCCTTATTATATATTCTATCAAACTCCTATTTTGTAGCTGCCGCGCAGCTCCTTATTTATGTAGGAGCTATAAATGTTTTAATAATTTTTGCTGTGATGTTTATGAATGGTTCAGAATATTACAAAGATTTTCATCTTTGGACGGTTGGGGATGGAGTTACTTCAATGATTTGTACAAGTCTTTTTATTTCACTAATTACTACTATTCCAGATACGGCCTGGTATGGTATCAGCTGGACTACAAAATCAAATCAGATTTTAGAACAAGATTTGATAAGTAATAGTCAACAAATTGGAATTCATTTAGCAACGGATTTTTTTCTTCCATTTGAACTCATTTCAATAATCCTTTTAGTTGCTTTAATAGGTGCTATTTCTATAGCTCGTCAATAAGAAATCTTTAAAACAAGTAATTAAATTCAAATACAATTAACTAACACAAAAGGTATAATTCCTTAATTTGAATTACTATTTCAAAATAGAATAAAAAGGCTTGACTTTTTTTTATATCGATCTATTACCAATCTATTTCCTTATTTCATATTTGTTAGAATCGAATCTTTTGAATCATTGTTCAGATTAAAACGAATCAAAATGGATCTTGATAAGGAGTTGATTAATGATGCTCGAACATATCCTTGTTTTGAGTGCCTATTTATTTTCTGTTGGTATCTATGGATTGATCACAAGTCGCAATATGGTTAGAGCCCTTATGTGCCTTGAACTTCTGTTAAATTCAGTTAATATAAATTTTGTAACATTTTCTGATATTTTTGATAATCGTCAATTAAGAGGAGACATTTTTTCCATTTTTGTTATAACTATTGCAGCCGCTGAAGCAGCTATTGGACCGGCTATTGTTTCATCGATTTATCGTAACAGAAAATCAATTCGTATTAACCAATCAAACTTGTTGAATAAATAGTATTCATTATTGTATCAGTCGAAAATTAAAATTGAATATTTATAAATAAGTTCAAATTAATAGGTTTGAGGCGGTAAAGGTAAGGTATGGTCGTGGTTGCAAAAACACAGGAAATCCAAGTATTTTGGTCCTTTTTCATAAAGAAATTCGGAAGTAAATTGATTATGATCACTCATTGATTCGTCCGGTATCTAACTAGAGGATTCATTTATAAGTTAGTTTACTAGACCGAAAATTTATGACGTTCAAAATGTATAGATCCAATGTCACATTCAGTAAAGATTTATGATACATGTATAGGATGTACCCAATGTGTCCGGGCGTGCCCCACTGATGTATTAGAAATGATACCTTGGGATGGATGTAAAGCTAAACAAATCGCTTCTGCCCCAAGGACCGAAGACTGCGTTGGTTGTAAGAGGTGTGAATCTGCGTGTCCAACGGATTTTTTGAGTGTTCGAGTTTATTTATGGCATGAAACAACTCGCAGTATGGGTCTAGCTTATTGATACATTCCATAAAATTCTACTTGAACCCATTTTCTTTTTTTTACCGACAAAACTCGTGCTCAAAATCAAATTAAATTGAGCACGGGTTTTTCTGGCCCAAGCGTATCTTGTCTTTACCACGAACCATTTTCCTTGTTTAACAATAATTGCAGTTTTGCCAATATTTGCAGGTTGCTTCATTTTTTTTCTTCCACATAGGGGAAATAGAATAATCCGTTGGTATACTATATGTATGTGTATCTTAGAGCTTCTTCTAACGACTTATGCATTCTGCTATCATTTTCAACCAGATGACCCATTAATCCAACTAATGGAGGATTATAAATGGATCCTTTTTTTGGATTTTCATTGGAGATTAGGAATAGATGGACTCTCTATAGGACCTATTTTACTAACGGGATTCATTACTACTTTAGCTACTTTAGCGGCTTGGCCGGTTACTCGAGATTCTCGATTATTTCATTTCCTAATGTTAGCAATGTACAGTGGACAAATAGGATTATTTTCGTCTCGAGATCTTTTCCTTTTTTTTCTCATGTGGGAGTTAGAATTAATTCCCGTTTATCTACTTGTATCCATGTGGGGAGGAAAAAAACGTCTGTATTCGGCTACAAAATTTATTTTGTACACGGCCGGGGGTTCTATTTTTCTTTTAATGGGAGTTCTGGGCGTCGGTTTATATAGTTCTACTGCACCAACATTAAATTTGGAAATATTGGCTAATCAGTCCTATCCTGTGGCCTTGGAAATATTATTTTATATTGGGTTTTTTCTTGCTTTTGCTGTTAAATTACCAATCATACCCCTACATACATGGTTACCAGATACCCACGGAGAAGCACATTATAGTACTTGTATGCTTCTAGCCGGAATCTTATTAAAAATGGGAGCGTATGGATTAATTCGGATCAATATGGAATTATTTCCTCATGCTCATTCTCTATTTTCTCCTTGGTTGATAATAGTAGGCGCAATGCAAATAATTTATGCAGCTTCAACATCTCTTGGTCAACAGAATTTAAAAAAAAGAATAGCCTATTCCTCTGTATCTCATATGGGTTTCATAATTATAGGAATTGGTTCTATCACGGATATGGGGCTCAACGGAGCCCTTTTACAAATAATCTCTCATGGATTTATCGGTGCTGCACTTTTTTTCTTGGCCGGAACAACTTATGATAGAATACGTCTTCTTTATCTTGACGAAATGGGTGGAATAGCTATCCCAATGCCAAAAATGTTCACGATGTTCAGTAGTTTTTCGATGGCCTCCCTCGCATTACCGGGTATGAGTGGTTTTGTTGCGGAGTTAATAGTATTTTTTGGATTAGTTACTAGTCCAAAATTTCTTTTAATGACAAAAATCCTAATTACTTTTGTAATGGCAATTGGAATTATATTAACCCCTATTTATTTATTATCTATGTTACGCCAGATGTTCTATGGATACAAGATATTTAACGGCCGAAACTCTTATTTTTTTGATTCTGGGCCGCGAGAGTTATTTCTTCCAATCTCTATTTTTTTACCCGTAGTCGGTATTGGTATGTACCCAGATTTCGTTCTTTCACTATCAGTTGAAAAGGTTGAAGTTATCCTATCTAATTCTTTTTATAGATAGTTTTTTTATTAATAAAAAAACGAAAAAAAAACGATCTTATCATTTATAACATTTATAAAAAGTTTCGTTGTACAATGACAAAAAGAAGGCTTTTTCTTCTCTTGTGTTAAATCAAAAAAAATGAATTTGAACTAGCGAGAGCCCCGCGAATCAAAGTAGCGGGGCTCTCGCTAGTTCACACAAAGTTTTTTATCTGATATACGTTGTATGCTTTTCTATTCTTATTGGTTCCTATTGGTAAGAACCCCCTTTTTGAATTTAATTAGATGTTAATGTAAATGAACCATAACTATGTAATCCTATTCCTAATAGATTTACTCCAAAATAGCATATCCAAATTATAAGAAATCCAATAAAGGCTACAATTGCTGAATTTGTACCCTTCCATTTTATATTTGTTTGAGTATGTAAATAAATTGCAAATATGATCCAAGTAATAAAAGCCCAAGTTTCTTTTGGGTCCCAACTCCAATAGGATCCCCATGCTTCGTTAGCCCATACTGCTCCAGAAAGAATTCCTATCGTTAAAAAGAGAAATCCTAGACTAATAACCCGATAACTCCAATAATCCAATTGTTGAATCAATTGTGACTTATAATAATTTATTGGAGAAAAAAAATAAGTTTTTTGTAAAACATTTTTTCCTTTTCCTTGATGCATGTATTGCACTTTATCAAGTAAAAATGAAGCGTTTAAATTTAATAAACGATTATTCGTAGAAAAAAATCTTCTCTTTTGTCGAATTGTAATGACTAGAAGTGATACTGATAATAATGATCCACATAAAAGGGCCACATATCCTAATATCATCATACTTACGTGCATTATTAACCACTCGGACTGAAGGGCGGGTACTAATATTGTGGATTCGTGTATTTCGGTTAAAAGACCTGAGGTAGCAAAGCCCTGGGAAAAAAGAGCACTTGGACTAATTATTGTGTTTAGAATATTTTTCTTTTTTTTGAAATATGGAACGATATAAATAAAGGAAAAACTCCATGAAAGGAAGATTAACGATTCATATAAATCACTTAGTGGAAAATGTTTTGAATAAATCCAACGAGAAATTAATAATCCTGTTATACACAAAAAAATCATTATCATGCCCTTTTCGGATGAATCATATAATTTTACGATTTCATCGACAAAAAAGGTTATCAAATGAATTGTAATTAGAATTGAAACAGTCGAAAAAGAAATATGAATTAATATATGCTCTAAAGTTGAAAATATCATAAAAAAAGTTCCTTAATTATAAAATCGGAAATGGAATTCATTATTATTCATTATAGGATCTATTTTATTTATTTTTTTAGGAGATGACATGCCATGCCGCTACTCGGACTCGAACCGAGATGCTCTAGCACTGCTTCCTAAGAGCAGCGTGTCTACCAATTTCACCATAGCGGCTTGTCTTGACCCCATAATAACCTACGAACAGGAAATAGTCTAGATTTAAGAATTCAATTGGGTGCAATATTTTAGAGAAAAGATGAAAATCAATGAAGAAAAGTTTGTTCAAATATGTACTTCAAGGTTCATTATTTTAGTTTAGGGTTTTAGTTTTATTGTGGACTTTAGACTCTTCTCGGCTTGAGCTCTTCTAAAATCAGCGAGTCTTACTATGAATTAAGTCCCCCCTCCCCTCCCAAAAATCTGTTTTATCAATGAACAAAAAAATATTTTCGATTATTCAAAATTCACACATATTTATCCAGAATATTTTTATTAAGTGTTTTTGCGTGAATTGATTGCGAGAGATATATCAGCTATATATAAGAATTTATAGAAAATAAAGTTGTAAAAAAAAAAGAAAATCTTAATAGTACAAATAGGTTGGTCGGGAAAATAAGACTCCCGTCCTGGAAAGAAAAAATATTCAAAATGGAGTATCTTGTGTTTTTTTTAACAAAAAAACACTTTGTTTGAATTCGGCCAAAGTAAACAGAAGAATTCCATTTCCTATGGATTAATTCACCAGGAAATGGAATTGGAGAATTTTCTTTTTGAAAGGGAAGGGTTCCACTTTGGAGTCAGGTTGATTTAGATTGTTCTAAGGTTTTCTGCTTTATTTCTTAATAACTTATTTTTTGATTTTATTTGTTTGTCCCCCCAAAAAACTTTTTGAAGTCCCGGTAGAAAGAGATTTCGCTAAAGAAAATGCTTTTAACGCCGCCCAATAGCCTTTCCTTTTCCAAAAATTTTTACGAATACGCTTTTTTGATCCAGAAGTACGTTTTTTTGGAACTGCCATTTAAATAAAAATTAAGAGATTACTCGTTGGTATAGCTGGATGTGAAAGACATTTATTGTTCAAAAAAAATCTGCGCTTTTCTAGAGAATTTTTTTCTAAAATTCTAAAAAAACGGCCTATGAACGATACGGTAAAATCGCATAAAATTTTTCTAAAAATAAAAAAAAAAGGAAGAATATTTTTAGTAACTTGTCAAAATTTGACTTTAATTTGAAAATTAAAAGGAGACTCTTAATTAATCTTTGTCTTTCATATGAGTTGACCCATTGGAACTTCTTGATTTGAATATTTGAAATATTTAGAAGAAATTTAGAAAGAATTAAGTAAAACGAAATACAAATTAATAAATTCTATATTTTAATATTTAAGTTAGTGCATATTTTCATTTTTTTATTGACTCCTTTCAAAAGAAGTAAAATCCGATAAATCGGAACGAATTAATTACGAATTTAAAATTTTTTATGCAACAAACATATCAATATGGGTGGATTTTACCTTTCGTTGTACTTCCAGTTCCTATGTTAATAGGAGTGGGACTTCTTCTTTTTCCGACAGCAACAAAAAATCTTCGTCGTATGTGGGCTTTTCCAAGTATTTTATTGTTAAGTATAGTCATGATTTTTTCAACTAATCTATCTATTCAGCAAATAAATAGCAGTTCTATCCACCAATATGTATGGTCTTGGACCCTCGATAATGATTTTTCTTTAGAATTCGGCTGCCTGATCGATCCACTTACTTCTATTATGTCAATGTTAATTACTACTGTTGGAATCACGGTTCTTATTTATAGTGATAATTATATGGCTCACGATCAAGGATACTTGCTATTTTTTGCTTATATGAGTTTTTTCAGTACTTCCATGTTGGGATTAGTTACTAGTTCAAATTTGATACAAATTTATTTTTTTTGGGAATTGGTTGGAATGTGTTCCTATCTATTAATAGGGTTTTGGTTTACGCGACCTTCTGCGGCAAATGCTTGTCAAAAAGCATTTGTAACTAATCGTGTAGGCGATTTTGGATTCTTATTAGGAATTTTAGGTTTTTATTGGATAACAGGTAGTTTTGAATTTCGGGATTTATTCGAAATACTCAATAACTTGATTTATAATAATCAAGTTCATTTTTCCTTTGTTACTTTGTGTGCTGCTTTATTATTTGCCGGTGCGGTTGCTAAGTCTGCACAATTTCCCCTTCATGTGTGGTTACCCGATGCTATGGAGGGACCCACTCCTATTTCTGCTCTTATACACGCTGCTACTATGGTAGCAGCGGGGATTTTTCTTGTCGCCCGCCTTCTCCCTCTTTTCATGGTTATACCCCATATAATGAATTTAATCTCCTTGATAGGCATAATAACACTATTATTAGGAGCTACTTTAGCTCTTGCTCAAAAAGACATTAAAAGGGGTTTAGCCTATTCGACAATGTCTCAATTGGGTTATATGATGTTAGCGCTAGGAATGGGGTCTTATCGAAGTGCTTTATTTCATTTGATTACTCATGCTTATTCCAAAGCATTATTGTTTTTAGGGTCTGGGTCCGTTATTCATTCAATGGAAACTGTTGTTGGCTATTCTCCAGATAAAAGTCAGAATATGGTTCTTATGGGTGG